TTGTTTTCCACATTTTTCTTTTCTCTGTTGATGTATATATATTAATTATTCTGCCATTTTTTTCTTTTTTTTTTTGATTATAATATAATAATGTACAATAGAATATGAAAAAGAAAATTATATTCTAAAAATAAAATATATAAAATATATATAGAATAAAAATCGAATCCAAAAATACTTAAATTAAAAAAGGAGGATTTGAAATGCGAGATCTAAAAACATATCTTTCCGTGGCACCGGTAGTAAGTACTCTATGGTTCGGGGCTTTGGCGGGTCTCTTGATAGAGATCAATCGTTTTTTTCCAGATGCATTGATATTCCCCTTTTTTTCATTTTAGTTATTGACACGGGAAGGGGTGAAAAAGATTATAGATCCAATTAAATATATGTAATTAATCTCTTCTTTTTTATTTCTTCTTTTTTAGAATTGTAATAAAATAAGTTAGAAAAGAGAAAGAATATTAAAGGGTTAAATTAGGCCTCATTTAAATTCGGAGTGGAACTCGGAATCTGGTCCAGGCTTCAATGGAATTGAATTATTAATTCAATTCCATTTCTATTAATAATAGAATGAAACCAGAAATCGAAACGGAATGCCTAGGATGGGGTAAAAATATTCTACAAAATACTTTAACAAGTGAAAATACTGTATTTATTGCAGTAATGAAATATAGTTCGAAATCATTGCATTATTTTTGTACTATATAGAGTGAAATCTTTCAAAATTTTATTTCGAATTTTGAATTTCTTTTTTTTTCGTTTTTTTTTTATTAGATTCGAATCCGAAAATCGAAGAGTTAAGTGAATTAAAAACCCAAAGGAGGTTCATGGCCAAGGGTAAAGATATCCGAGTAACTGTTATTTTGGAGTGTACCGGTTGTGATAAAAAGAATATTAATAAGGAATCAACTGGTATTTCTAGATATATTACTCAAAAGAATCGACACAATACGCCTAGTCGATTGGAATTGAGAAAATTTTGTCCCCGCTGTTGCAAGCATATAATTCACGCAGAAATAAAGAAATAGATAAAATTGATCGCTTGTGTGTTACCCTTCCAACCAAAGAACATAACATGTAAAATGATCCATTTTTTTATATATATACTATAATCTATAATTTATAGTTGAATTTTATACATATATATATCCTTATATAAAAACATATATTAAAAAAGTAAGAATAAAAAAAACAAATCCTTTCTTGTAATAAATGTTATTTTTGGAATAGGAATAAAACCATGGAAAAATCTAAGCGACTCTTTCTTAAATCCAAGCGATCTTTTCGTAGGCGTTTGCCTCCGATCCAATCGGGGGACCGAATTGATTATAAAAACATGGGTTTAATTAGTCGATTTATTAGTGAACAGGGAAAAATATTATCCAGACGCGTAAATAGATTGACCTTGAAACAACAACGATTAATTACGATTGCTATAAAACAAGCTCGTATTTTATCTTCGTTACCTTTTCTTAATAACGAAAAACAATTTGAAAAAAGCGAGTCGACCGCTAAAACTACTACTTTAAAAAAAAAAAATAGAAATTAAAAATTTGAAATAAAATTGGAATTTAGATTCAAATTAAACATAGATTGATGTTTTGTTTGAAAACAACAGGAATTCCATTTTGGTTGTTATGTTGTAAGAAACAAGATAATCGGTGACGAATAAATTTTTTTAAGCATGGTTGTTTATTTTGACAGCTTTATCATATGATAAAGCTGTCAAAATAAACAATTTTGGATTCTATACCTTCCCAGAGTACAGTCTCGGGGGATTTTTAGTTTTTATGATATCTTTGGCAATCATAAAAAAACAATTCTCTTTTAATATAGCTATTTGTGCAACTATTTTACGATTAAGAAGCAATTGCTTCGTGTATAGATTATATATTAAATTACTGTAAATATAATATACTTTAGGATTCTCACGAATTACTGCATTTATTCGACTAATCCATAAACCACGAAAATCTCTTTTTTTCCTATCCCTATCCCGATGAGCCGAAACCAAAGCTTTAATTTTCTGTTGAGTAATAGTTCGAGTAAGTCTTGAATGAGCTCCGCGAAAGCTTGATGTAAATAAACGAATTTTTGTCCTCCGTTTCCGAGCAATATATCCTCGTTTAATTCTGGTCATTGAATAAATGAGATTTGGATGAATAACTATTTGATTTTTTTTAAGTTATTCTTTTCTACTTCCTAGTCTATTAATAACAAAAATGGATTCTTCCAATGTATAAAAAAAAATTCCAATGGCTCTTGCTACTATAACCTCCCCAACCACGATTTTTTCTAAATATTGAACCTAAAAATAACAAATTGCATTGATACTAGGTATCAAAAAACATAGTATATAGTAAATGAAATAGGACATAGATAAAAAAATGGTGGGTTCCTTCGTTTCTATGATTTTTTTTATAAACGAACAGGTCCTCTCTATACACCGGAGCCTTTTTTTTTCATTTTTATATTCATTTAATTAATGTTATTGGTAACTTGTACAGTTCACACTATTTGACTCTACCCATCTAATATCTAGTAAATAGGTTTTTACAACGAAATCTAGTTATACAGTAACGGTATTTAAGTATGAAATTTTGCTGGGTAGCTGACCCTTTTATTCCGTTCTTCCTAAATTCATTAAGGACATAATTTCTCTTTAATTGAAATTCAATTTTCTCCGCTTAATGGATAACTTAATTATTTGTTCCCAATGTAAAGTTTTTGTAATCTTAAATTGCAATTTAAGGTTATTGAGTTTGCACCAATCCAAATCATAAATTTTATATTTATACATGATAGAAGAATTTATATATTATTAATATATAATTAAGTTAAGATAGTGTGAATGGAATTTTTCCATTCACACTATCTTAACTTAACCGATCGCCAATACTGAAAAAATGAAATAGGTTTTTTCTTATTATATGATCTGAACGAGTCGCACATACACCCTGGTACACGTTCCTCGGCGCTGAGGGCATCCCCGAAGAGCTGGGGATTTTGTGACGTTTCGAATTGGCTGTCTTGTGTTTCTAATAAGTTGTTTCATAGTTGGCATGGTGAGTTGTATATCTATCTATATATAATGAGCGGGTTTAGATCAATCCTAACCCGATGATTCTGAATTATTTCTATCCTATTAATTCTGAATTATTTCTATCCTATTATTCATAGATATTTTTTATATTAAAACTAAAGGATTCAAAAATGAAATTGCAAATTCTTTATTTTTTTAGAATAATCTTTGCTACTAATTTTTTATTCAACTGCTACAAGATCCACAATTCCATGAGCTTGGGCTTCTGCTGCTGACATAAAAGCATCCCTTTCCATGTCTTCGGATATAACCCATAAAGGTTTGCCCGTTCTTTGCATATAAACCCTTGTGATAGTTTCACGCAGTTTCAGCAGTTCTTCCGCTTCCACGATAAATTCTCCCGTTTGTCCCTCATAAAAAGAACTAGCGGGTTGGTGGATCATTACCCTGATTATATAACTTAATAAGTGTTTCCCTTATCTTGATAAAGATTTTGATAAGGATTTCTCCTATATAGGTAAAGATTTTCTTTATTCCCCAAACAAAGGTAAAAGGGATAAATACAAATAAGAAAATAAATGAGCAAAAATAAGATTCAAGAACCGTACAAGCATTTTCTGCGTATTAATGCATACGGCTTTTCCAAGTATGCATTTCATTTTTTTCCTCTATACATAGAGGAAAAAAATGAAAAAAGAAGTACAAAATCTATTAGGTCTTTTGGATCCATATCCTTAAATAATAATAATAAACAATACAATAACCAACTTTCTTTTTCATTTTTGAAGATATTTTAAAATACTATGATGGTTCCGTTGTTTTTTTTTTTATTTTGTTTGTTATTCAACAATCCAAAAGTTTCTTTTTTTGCATATTTTACGTTTTCTTCTAATTAAAATAAAATTTTTTTTTTTACTAATTTTCTGGTATGAAAAAAACATAAAAGTCTGTGACACTAAAATTAAACTAGGTTACTGATAAATCAGATAAAATATTAAATACCCTCTTTTTCATACTACTCTTTCTATATATAATCGAATAGTTTCAATTAAAAAACAAAAATTGAATTTGCATATGGAATTCGAAATACCATGCTTTTATTACTTAAAAATGTTTTATTTAATGGCGAAGGTATAGTCTATATATATTTTCTCAAATAAATATATATATATTTTCTCAAATAAAAGAATCATTGGCGCCAAGCGTGAGGGAATGCTAAACGTTTGGTAATTTCCCCTCCTGCCAAAATAAAGGATCCCATCGAAGCGGCTAATCCCATACATACTGTCTGTACATCTGGTTGTACAAATTGCATAGTATCATAAACAGCTATTCCGGGTAATACCCAACCCCCCGGAGAATTTATAAACAGATACAAATCTTTATTATCGTCCTCTATACTGAGATATACCATAAGACCAATAAGTTGATTAGATATTTCACTATCAACCTCTTGACCTAAAAAAAGTAATCTTTCTCGATAAAGTCGATTGATTAGGATTCCATTTTTTTCCTTAAGAGCCGTACATGCACCTTTTGATGCATACAGTTCACCAAAAACCATATAAGTAAAAAGGAATCAATGTGTCGATTTTAAATCTCTTTCTCTTTTTATAATGGACTTCTTCGAACTTTTAAAGAAAAAAAATAATATACTCAATTTATTGAACTAACTTCTCATTGATGTATTGCTTTCATCGAGATTGAATCTCAATCACAATGTAATTTTCTTGTTTCTGAATAGACTTTTTCAATTCTTTTAGGTTTCTTTTCTACTCTGAGTAAAGATCTGCCCGATTTGGATTTGCACATATAGCACAAATATTACAATACTATTTCTTTCTTTTTGTTAGAACTTCTTTCTTTTTTGAACTTATTATTTAATGTTTTCTGTAAAATATATGATATTATAGAAATAGAAGTGGTGATCGTAGATATATTACCAATTGGTTTTTTTCTAAACAGAGCCTGGGTACTTTATTTTATTGGTCCAACCAAGCCAACCATAAATTATCTATAGTTTTGAATAAGAATCTGAATACCCCCTCTAAAAAATAAAAAAAAAAAACAAAAAAATCGATCGAATTTTACTTCATTACACTTCACGCTCCAAATTTTTTATGATTCAAGAATTTTCTTTTTGGGGGTGAAAGAGAGGATATCTCGATCGGGGGAGAAAACGGGGAAATTCCATATGACCTACTATATCTGACAAGTCGCACTATATATCAACCCAAGATGCATCTTCTTCCCCAGGGCTTCGAAAGGGTACTTTTGGAACACCAATGGGCATAAAATGGAGAAATAATAAAGTCATATATCTCACTTTAGTGTGGAAACGTAAGAATTAGCTTATCTATTAAAAAAGATTTACTCGTCTTATATTACATTTATATATTTTTATAAATATATATTTTTATAAATAAATAAAATCAAAAAGGAATACTAAATTAAGTAAAGTTGTTACGAATGAATTCATTGGGGTGATAAACGAGTATGTCTGTATTTATTTATTTAAATATTCATAGAGAAAGTTGTCAACCCCTCTCGTCTTCTCCCCATTGCGTATTGTTACTTATCGGGTATAAAATAAATCTGTTTCTTTTTATTTTTACAAAGAGGATTGTTCGATTATTAATAAAAAATTCGAACAAATTTTAATGCTTTTTCGGAGATAATTTACTGAAAGGCTAGAGTCCATAGTATAGTTTTTTCCAGTGCAATAAAGTTACATAGTGTCTATTTTTTTGTTGATATAAGGGGTATTTTCATGGGTTTACCTTGGTATCGTGTTCATACTGTTGTATTAAATGATCCGGGCCGTTTGCTTTCTGTTCATATAATGCACACAGCTTTGGTTGCTGGTTGGGCTGGTTCGATGGCTCTATATGAATTAGCAGTTTTTGATCCCTCTGATCCTGTTCTTGATCCAATGTGGAGACAGGGTATGTTCGTTATACCTTTTATGACTCGTTTAGGAATAACTAATTCGTGGGGCGGTTGGAATATCACAGGAGGGACTATCACGAATCCGGGTATTTGGAGTTACGAAGGTGTGGCCGGAGCACATATTGTGTTTTCGGGCTTGTGCTTTTTAGCAGCTATTTGGCATTGGGTTTATTGGGATCTAGAAATCTTTAGTGATGAACGTACTGGAAAACCTTCCTTGGATTTGCCCAAAATTTTTGGGATTCATTTATTTCTTGCAGGGGTGGCTTGTTTTGGTTTTGGCGCATTTCATGTAACAGGATTGTATGGTCCTGGAATTTGGGTGTCTGATCCTTATGGACTAACTGGAAGGATACAATCCGTAAATCCCGCGTGGGGTGTGGAAGGTTTTGATCCTTTTGTTCCTGGGGGAATAGCTTCTCATCATATTGCAGCAGGAACGTTGGGCATATTAGCGGGTCTTTTCCATCTTAGTGTGCGTCCGCCCCAACGTTTATATAAAGGATTACGTATGGGAAATATTGAAACCGTCCTTTCCAGTAGTATTGCTGCTGTGTTTTTTGCAGCTTTTGTCGTTGCTGGAACTATGTGGTATGGTTCAGCAACAACCCCCATTGAATTATTTGGTCCTACCCGCTATCAATGGGATCAGGGATACTTCCAACAAGAAATATATCGAAGAGTTGGTGTTGGACTAGCCGAAAATCAAAGTTTATCAGAAGCTTGGTCTAAAATTCCCGAAAAATTAGCTTTTTACGATTACATCGGTAATAATCCAGCAAAAGGGGGGTTATTTAGAGCGGGCTCAATGGACAATGGAGATGGAATAGCCGTCGGTTGGTTAGGACATCCCATCTTTAGAGATAAAGAGGGGCGTGAGCTTTTTGTACGTCGTATGCCTACTTTTTTTGAAACATTTCCTGTTGTTTTGGTGGACGGGGACGGAATTGTTAGAGCTGATGTTCCTTTTCGACGGGCAGAATCTAAATATAGTGTCGAACAAGTAGGTGTAACCGTTGAGTTCTATGGTGGCGAACTTAATGGAGTCAGTTATAGTGATCCCGCTACTGTGAAAAAATATGCTAGACGTGCTCAATTGGGTGAAATTTTTGAATTAGATCGTGCTACTTTGAAATCAGATGGTGTTTTTCGTAGCAGTCCAAGGGGTTGGTTTACTTTTGGACATGCTTCATTTGCTCTGCTATTCTTTTTCGGGCACATTTGGCATGGTGCTAGAACTTTGTTCAGAGATGTTTTTGCCGGTATCGACCCAGATTTAGATGCTCAAGTAGAATTTGGAGCATTCCAAAAACTTGGAGATCCAACTACAAGAAGACAGGCAGTTTGATAGAACATTCTTTTGTTGTTTTTCAACTTTTTTGTTAGGATTTTGAATTTCACATAGAGAACTAGATAAATCTGGATGCATTTACTCTGGTTCTTTCTTTTTTATCTGGGAAATGCACCCAATAAACAGGTATGAAAGCTATAATTGTAAACCACGATCAAATCTATGGAAGCATTGGTTTATACATTCCTCTTAGTCTCGACTTTAGGAATTATTTTTTTCGCTATCTTTTTTAGAGAACCCCCTAAAGTTCCAACGAAAAAAACGAAATAATTTTTATTATCTTAGTTGAAGTAATGAGCCCCCCTATTGGGGGGCTCATTACTTCAACTAGTCCCCATGTTCTTCGAATGGATCTCTTAGTTGTTGAGAGGGTTGCCCAAAAGCAGTATATAAGGCATACCCAGTAAAACTTACAAGTAAACCAGATATAGAGATGGCAATTAGGGTTGCTGTTTCCATTATTATAATTATAAAGTGTCAAGATCATAATAGATCTATAGGATAAGATCCTTATATTTACATCGGAATGGTATACAAAGTCAACAGATCTCAATGAATAAAAAATCGTATTTATGGCTACGCAAACGGTTGAGGATAATTCTAGATCTGGTCCAAGACAAACTGGTATAGGGAATTTATTGAAACCATTAAATTCAGAATATGGTAAAGTAGCTCCGGGGTGGGGAACTACCCCTTTGATGGGTGTTGCAATGGCTCTATTTGCGATATTTCTATCTATTATTTTAGAGATTTATAATTCGTCCATTTTACTGGATGGAATTTCTATTAATTAGATTTACGAGAATAGAGTAATTAATTTTTCAATAGAAAAGAAAGTTTAAGCATTTAGGGTTCTTATTGTTTGTTAGCCTATTCCATTTTTATTTGGTAGTTTGATCGTGGAATTTCTTTGTTTCTGTATTTCCGGAATATGAGTGTGTGACTTGTTTTAATGGATCCTATTGATAGTACAGAACATAAAATAAAATGGATCTGTCATCTTGATAGAGATGGTTTTATCCCGTCAGATATTTATTCTAGTATCTGGAGCACGGAATATAGAAAATTTCTAAAACTATTAGAACTATGATTCATACTAAGTATTTAGACCTCGCAATCGGACTTAAAAAACTTTTCAAAAAGTTATAAAATCAAAATAAATTGAAGAATTTTCATCCTTTAAAACTTCCGGAGCTTACCTTTATTTTGATCAAAGGACAAACGTTTCTTTGGATTTTTTCATTTCATTATATCTATATCTATTCATTGAATAAGTGATGATCCAGCAATTCTTACTCAGGGAATTTTTGGACTTCGATTAAAGGTTTTTTTTGAATCATCGTGGTTATAGTATGAACCTGATGTTTTTTTTTAATTGATTCGTATGGTCCTAACAAGAAAATTCCTATCAATAATAAAAATTTAATAATAATAATAAAGAAGAAAGCAGTTAAATCACATTACACATAAATAAAAAAATGAAGTAAGTAATAGAAAATAGAATATTCAAGAGGCCTGAAAAGATCAAGATAAAGACAAGAGAGCTGACTTGAGATTTTGGCATTATAACCCAAAATAATAGCTTTTGGATTTCTAGTTTTTCTTATCGTCAGAGAAAATTAGAATCATAGGATTAAATCAAGAATTTAAAAACTTTCTATTATAAATATCTGTTTTTGTTACAACCAGTGTAAGTGTATTTGGGTATTTTTGTTTGAGCCGTACGAGATGAAATTCTCATATACGGTTCTCAGGGGGGTCCATTGGTTTACCTATCTCAATAAAGTTTATGATTGGTTCGAAGAACGTCTTGAGATTCAAGCGATTGCCGATGATATAACTAGTAAATACGTTCCTCCTCATGTGAATATATTTTATTGTTTAGGAGGAATTACACTTACTTGTTTTTTAGTCCAAGTAGCAACGGGATTTGCTATGACTTTTTATTATCGTCCGACCGTTACTGAAGCTTTTGCTTCTGTTCAATATATAATGACTGAGGCTAACTTTGGTTGGTTAATTCGATCAGTTCATCGATGGTCGGCAAGTATGATGGTCTTAATGATGATTCTACACGTATTTCGTGTGTATCTCACAGGTGGTTTTAAAAAACCTCGCGAATTAACTTGGGTTACGGGTGTAGTTTTGGGTGTATTGACTGCATCTTTTGGTGTAACAGGTTATTCCTTACCTTGGGACCAAATCGGTTATTGGGCAGTAAAAATTGTAACAGGCGTACCCGACGCGATTCCTGTAATAGGATCGTCTGTGGTAGAGTTATTACGCGGAAGTTCTAGTGTGGGACAATCTACCTTAACTCGTTTTTATAGCCTGCATACTTTTGTACTACCTCTTCTTACTGCTGTATTTATGTTAATGCACTTTTCAATGATACGTAAGCAGGGCATTTCCGGTCCTTTATAGCGAATATAGATCATAGATATTTGTAATCACAATCATTTTTTATTTTGGGGAGGAATATATTTCATTGCTACAAATATGGATTATTTAAAAGAATAAGACATGTATTTGGATATTTCCCTTCAACTTAACAAAAATGGAATTCTTTTTATTATTTACATAAGATACACGAATAGTTGAAGGGAACTCTCCGAAGAAAAAATGGATTATGGGAGTGTGTGACTTGAACTATTGAT